GACATTGAATAGAACGAACTGCTTTTTTTTCCACTGTAAGTTTGAAAATAAACGTTTAAATGTCCTTCAAAAGCAAGTAAATAGATCCGAAACATATAAAATGCAGTTAATCCTGCTGTGGACCAAGCTATTATTGCAAAAATAGGTAAATACAACCAACTATCATTAAGAATTTCATCTTTGGACCAAAAACAAGCAAGGGGTGGAATACCAGAAAGAGAAAGTGTACCCAATAAAAAAGCAGTTTTTGTAATTGGTACATGTTTTCTTAAACCGCCCATAAGAACCATATTCTGACTTTTATCTGGAGAATATCCAACAATAGCTTCCATCGCATGAATAATTGATCCAGATCCTAAGAACAACAATGCCTTCGAATAAGCATGAGTAATCAAATGAAATAAAGCAGCTCGATAAGACCCCATACCTAGAGCTAACATCATATAACCCAATTGAGACATTGTAGAATAAGCTAAGCTTTTCTTAATATCTTTTTGAGCAAGAGCTAAAGTGGCTCCTAAAAATAATGTTATTATACCTATCAAAGCTATTAGATTTAGAATGTAAGGTATAACTATGAAAAGAGGAAGAAGCCGAGCTACAAGAAAAATTCCTGCTGCTACCATAGTAGCGGCATGTATAAGAGCCGAAATGGGGGTAGGCCCTTCCATGGCATCAGGTAACCATACATGAAGTGGAAATTGGGCGGATTTAGCAACAGCGCCGGCAAATAATAGAGAGGCGCATAAAGTAACAAATAAAAAATTAACTTCATTATTAGAAACCAAGTTATTGAATATTTCAAACAAATCCCGAAATTCGAAACTACCTGTTATCCAATAAAAACCCAAAATTCCTAATAATAAACCAAAATCCCCGACACGATTAGTTACAAACGCTTTTTGACAAGCATTCGCGGCACTGGGTCGTGTGAACCAAAAACCTATTAATAGATAAGAACACACTCCAACTAATTCCCAAAAAATATAAATTTGTATCAAATTCGAACTAGTAACTAATCCCAACATTGAAGTATTGGAAAAACTCATATAAGCAAAAAATCTCAAATATCCCTGATCATGAGACATATAATTGTCACTATAAATAAGAACCATAATTCCAACAGTAGTGATTAATATCGACATAATAGAAGTAAGTGGATCAACCAAGCAGCCAAATTCTAAAGAAAAATCATTATTGATGGTCCAAGACCATACATATTGATAGACAGAATTCTTATTTATTTGCTGAATAGAAAAAAGGGCTGAAAAAACCATAACTATACTTAATAATAAAACACTAGGAAAAGCCCACATACGGCGAAGATTTTTTGTTGCCGTTGGAAAAAGTAGAAGTCCTGTTCCAATTAAGATAGGAACTGGAAGTGGAATGAAAGGTATAATCCATGAATATTGATATGTATATTCCATAAAAAAAAAAAAAAAAAAAAAATTATCTTAATTAATTGTTTCTGAGTCACCGGTTCTTATTTCTTTTCTTTTGAAAGGGGTCGGTTAATAAAAAAAAATTAAGATATATAAAATAAAACTTAAATAGAATTTTCTAGCCTTAATTATTCTGAATCTTTCCAAACTACTTCAAATATTTAAAATCAAGAGGTTATAATTGGTCAAATGATATAAATAAGTCACTAGTGAAAAATAAATACGTATTTAATTTTATTAATACTGAATTTTAATACTGAATTGTTAATATTAAATTCAAATTTTTAAATAAAATTTTATGAAGATAAAAAATGAAAATTCGAATTTTCATTTTAATTATTACGTATTACAATAATTTTTTTATATCTATAGAACAAGGATAAATAATTATACCAAAAACAGTATTTGATATGAATCATAAAGCCCATAACTAAAACTATTTATTGTAATTCGGTTATTTAGAATCATTAACCAATTTGTTTTGTAACTAATTGTTTGTCTTCCATTACAATAAAAGCTATTTGTAGGAAATGCTATGATATCCAACACTTTAATTTTACGGAAAAAAAAAAAGGGGGAAAATAAAATGCCTTTAAATTATGTATTTTGTATCCTTTAACAGATTAACTACTAGTCTCATTTGATAATTAAAATTTTGTGGACTCTTTCTTCGAGCTTGAACAATTAAATTAATATTAAATTAATTAATATAATAGAAAAAATTATTAAAGTTTTTTTTTTTAATGAAGCGGGAGAAGGGTTATTAAACTTTTAGATTTTTTTATTACATGTATAAATGTAACACGACGAAAATAGAAAGAAAACGAAACGGACAATCTTTCTTTTTTTTTATTATTTTTTTTTTTTTTTTTATCAACTTCAATCTATTTGGCATAGTGTACCTTTTCAATCTATTTGGCATAGTGTACCTTATCGTTCTTATTAATATTTTATGTGATTTTTAACCCCCCCTTTTTTTTGGAGTCTAATTTAGAGAAAAAATAGATAGAGAGTAGTAAAGAACAATTGATTTTGAACAATAGATGTCTTTCACATCCAACCGAAAAACCTATTATAACTTTTTAATGGCAGTTCCAAAAAAGCGCACCTCTATTTCAAAAAAACGTATTCGTAAAAATATTTGGAAAAGGAAGGGATATAGGGCAGCATTGAAAGCTTTTTCGTTAGCGAAATCTCTTTCTACCGGGAGTTCTAAAAGTTTTTTTTGTGTAACAAATAAATAATCTGAATCGTTCTAATAACTAATAAAGTAATATAATTTTGTTTCTAGTTTATTTATAAGATTTATAAGTTATAAAAATGATAAATAATATTTATCAATTCTAATTAATATTAACATCATAATAGTATAGTAAAAGAATAAATATTAATATATAAGATAAATTACAATATAAACAATATACATTAAAAATAAATAAAAAAAATAAAATAAATAAAAAAGAATTAGTCTCATAATGTTTTAATTTAAAACGAATATAAAATTGAATTTGTTTTACTTTAATTTGAAGCCAAATTTTTCTTTCGTTTCTGATATAGATAAGAATTCTGTTGTCTACTGAATTCTAAAAATGAATGGTACTTTTTTGTTTGAAAAAAGGGTAAACGCAAGCGCAAGGTTTCGCCTTTCATTTTAGTATGTTTTATCATTTTCCGGATGGGGATTATCACTTTCCCCATCGCCCTTACTCAATAATAAAAAGAATTTTTTTTTTAGTTATATTTTTGATTTTATATTATAAAGAAGAGGTCGTTGAAACTAATTGATTAAGTTTAAAATGTTTTTTATAATCTTTTAAACCATTATTTTGGGTTTTAGAAATTATTATCACTATATAAATTCCTTAAACCCAATTAAATTAATAAAAGCCCCGTTTCCATTTTTAGGTAGTTATATGACGAATGCGCCAATTTTGAGTGATCTATTTTAGATCCTATGTTTCGATTGGAAGATCGATCAAGATATAATGTATATATATTAATTCAAAATTTTAGAAAATATTTTGAAGTACGGGACAATTTCTATACGAAATTTTTTTATATGATTGATACGACCATCCCAAATACCTAACTTAATGGGTTTGCTAAATCTTAACGCAAATTCTCTACACAACAAAAAATCCTAACGCAACCTAACTATGCAAATATTTACATAAATCTTTTGAGTGTATCGCTGAAATTGTGTTATATAAAAATTCTATTTTTTTATTAATCGATAAAATGAATTTTTTATTTTAGATTAATAAAATAAATGATAAAAGAAATTAATCATTAAAAAATGCAAACGAGGCAGAACGTTTTTTTTACTTATATCCAGGGATTGAAGTAAAAATTATCTAGTTACAACTGTTCCATTTTAGTTTTAGGAGAGCATAAAGTAATAGCCTACGAAAAAATACATTGTTAGTTCAGTTAAATAAAATTGACATCCTAAAATACTAAATAACTAAATAAAAAGATAATAATAAGAAAAATCAATATTATTAACGTTAACGAAAACGTTTTAATCCCTAATTTTTAAACAAGTTTTTATTCATCAATTTGAATGTTTTCCTAAAAAAAAATATTGGATTGAATTAACTCCTTCAAGCTCGACGATTGAATAAAAATAGGTTATTATGATTTCGAATAAGCCGCTATGGTGAAATCGGTAGACACGCTGCTCTTAGGAAGCAGTGCTAGAGCATCTCGGTTCGAGTCCGAGTGGCGGCATGGCATCTTCTAAAAGAGTAAGTCCTATAATGAATTCAATTCCCGATTTCAATTCCTATAATTGAGGGACGCCCTTATTAATTTAATAATTTTTATGATATTTTCAACTTTAGAGCATATATTAACTCATATATCCTTTTCGATCGTTTCAATTGTAATTACAATTCATTTGATAATTTTATTAGTCGATGAAATCGTAGGACTAGATGATTCGTCAGAAAAGGGGATGATAGCTACTTTTTTCTGCATAACAGGATTATTAGTTACTCGTTGGATGTATTTGAGGCATTTACCATTAAGTGATTTATATGAATCATTAATTTTTCTTTCGTGGAGTTTTTCCATTATTCATATTATTCCGTATTTTAAAAAACATAAAAACCATTTAAGCGCAATAACCGCGCCAAGTGCTATTTTTACTCAAGGTTTTGCTACTTCGGGTCTTTTAACTGAAATGCATCAATCCGCGATATTAGTACCCGCTCTCCAATCCCATTGGTTAATGATGCACGTAAGTATGATGGTATTGAGCTATGCAGCTCTTTTGTGTGGATCATTATTATCACTAGCTCTTCTAGTCATTACATTTCGAAAATTCATAAGGATTTTTAGTAAAAGCAATAATTTAGAAAATGAGTCAGTTTACTTTAGTGAGATTCAATACGTGAACGAAAGAAACAATGTCTTACGAAACACTTCTTTTATTTCGTCTCAAAATTATTACAGGTATCAATTGATTCAACAATTGGATCGTTGGAGTTATCGTATTATTAGTCTAGGGTTTATCCTTTTAACCGTAGGTATTCTTTCGGGAGCAGTATGGGCTAATGAAGCATGGGGATCATATTGGAATTGGGATCCAAAGGAGACTTGGGCATTTATTACTTGGACCATATTCGCTATTTATTTACATATTAGAACAAATAAAATTTTTGAAAGTGTAAATTCTGCAATTGTGGCCTCAATGGGCTTTCTTATAATTTGGATATGCTATTTTGGGGTTAATCTATTAGGAATAGGGTTGCATAGTTATGGTTCATTTACATTAACATCTAATTGAATAAAAGACTTGACGAATATAAACATAGGACGGCATACAGGTATATATACGAAAACTTCATGTAAACAATCAAGAACCATTTGAATCATTTCCATTACTTGATTCAAATGGTTCTCACAAATTCAAAAGATATCTAGTTATAATAGAATTCCAATTTATTTATTTTACTTAAAAGAATATAAAAGACTCATTTTTTTATTGTACAATCAACCATTTTTAAAATCATGGGATTTCAGTTTCATTTTTTGGTTTACTCACAAAAACTATCGAAAAAAATAATTGGATATAATAGCTTCGACCTTGTCAACTGATAATGATAAAACGAAATCGGGATAAACACCAATACCTATTACAGGTAAAAGGATAGAGATCGAAACAAATAATTCTCGCGGTCCAGAATCAAAAAAATAAGAGTTTGGGGCATTAAAAAGCTTGTATCCATAGAACATCTGGCGTAACATAGATAATGAATAAATAGGAGTTAATATCATTCCAATTGCCATTACAAAAGTAATTAATATTTTTGTCATTAAAAGATATTTTTGACTAGTAAGTATTCCAAAAAAAACTAACAATTCGGCAACAAAACCGCTCATGCCCGGTAATGCAAGAGAAGCCATTGATAAGATACTGAAAGTCGTGAATATTTTTGGAATTGCGATAGCCATTCCGCCCATTTCGTCGAGATAAACAAGACGTATTCTATCATAACTCGTTCCGGCCAAGAAAAAAAGCGCAGCGCCAATAAATCCGTGAGAGATTATTTGTAAAATGGCTCCGTTGAGTCCTGTATCGCTTATAGAACCAATTCCTATAATTATGAAACCCATATGAGATACAGAAGAGTAGGCTATTCTTTTTTTTAAATTACGCTGACCGGGAGATGTTGAAGCTGCATAGATTATTTGAATTGTGCCTACTATAATCAACCAGGGAGAGAATATAGAATGGGCGTGGGGTAATAATTCCATATTGATCCGAACCAATCCATACGCTCCCATTTTTAATAAGATTCCGGCTAAAAGCATACAAGTACTGTAATGTGCCTCTCCATGGGTGTCTGGTAACCATGTATGTAAGGGTATGATCGGTGATTTGACAGCAAAAGCAATAAGAAATCCAATATAGAATATTATTTCCAGTGCTACAGGATACGATTGATTAGCTGATGTTTCAAAATTTAATGTTGGTTCATTGGAACCATATAAACCAATACCCAAAACTCCCATTAATAAAAAAACGGAACTTCCTGCAGTGTACAAAATAAATTTTGTAGCTGAATACAAACGTTTCTTTCCCCCCCACATGGATAGAAGTAGATAAACTGGAATTAATTCTAACTCCCACATGATGAAAAAAAGTAAAAGGTCTCGAGAAGAAAATGGTCCTATTTGACCGCTATACATTGCTAACATCAGAAAATGGAATAGTCGGGAATCTCGAGTAATCGGCCGAGCCGCTAAAGTAGCTAAAGTTGTGATAAATCCTGTCAGTAAAATGGGTCCTATAGAAATTCCATCTATTCCCAATCTCCAGTAAAAATCAAAAAAATCGATCCATTTATAATCCTCTGTCAGTTGCATTAATGGATCATCCAATTGGAAACGATAACCGAATGCATAGGTTGTTAGAAGGAGTTCTATTATGCATATACCTATAGTATACCACCGAATTATCTTATTTCCTCTATGAGGGAGAAAGAAAATTAAGGAACCCGCGAATATTGGCAAAACTACAACTAGCGTTAACCAAGGAAAATTATTCATGGTAAAAACAAGATAAACTTGGACCAGAAAAACCCGTGCTCAAAATAAATAGTTTTTGAGCGCGGGTTTTTGTCGGTAAAGGTAAAAAAATCAAATGTATTCAAGTAGGGTTTTCTGGAACGTATTAATAAGCCAGACCCATACTTCGAGTTGTTTCATGCCATAAATAAACTCGAACACTCAAGAAATCTGTCGGACAGGCGGATTCACATCTCTTACAACCGACACAGTCCTCTGTTCTTGGAGCAGAAGCAATTTGCTTAGCTTTACACCCGTCCCAAGGTATCATTTCTAATACATCCGTTGGGCAGGCGCGCACGCATTGAGTACACCCTATACACGTATCATAAATCTTTACTGAATGTGACATTTGGATCTATAAATTTTTGAATGTCAGAAAGTTTCGATCTAGTAAACTTGTAAATGAATCATATATTTAGACACCAGATGAATCAATAATTTATCATAATTTTTCTAATCAATCTACTTCTGGATTGACTCATGCGATAGAGCCAAGATACTTTAATTTCTTACATTTTTGAAAACATGTATTATTACGTAATGTATGGTCATGGTAATTCTAATTTATGAATATTAGAATTTATATGATTAATACTACTTATTCAACAAATTCGATTGATTGATACGAGTTGATTTTCTGTTACGATAAATTGATGAAACAATAGCCGGGCCAATAGCTGCTTCAGCGGCTGCAATAGCTATAACAAAAATTGAGAAAATATTTCCTTTTAATTGGCGACTATCAAAAAAATCAGAAAATGTTACGAAATTCATATTAACCGCATTCAGTATAAGTTCAAGACACATAAGGGCTCTAACCATATTCCGGCTCGTGATCAATCCATAGATACCGATAGAAAATAAGTAGGCACTCAAAACAAGTACATGTTCGAGCATCATTGACCAACTCCTTATCAATTTCGATTCATTTCAATATGAACTGAACAACAATTAAACAGATTCAATTGACTAGAATAAAAAAAAGTACGGAACAAAGGCAGATTTTCTATTGTTAATAGAATAGATTGAATAATTTCTATTTTAGACATAAACAATCTTTAATTAAAGAATTAAAGGGAAATAAATGTAATGTAATAAAACAGAGTTTAATGTGCATTGCTAATTCTATAAATTTTTTACTGTCGCGCCACGGCAATTGCACCTATCAAAGCGGCTAAAAGAATTATCGAAACGAATTCAAATGGAAGAAAAAAATCTGTTGATAAATGAATTCCAATTTGTTGACTATTACTTATCAAATCTTGCTCTATAATCTGGTTTGATCTTGTAGTCCAAATAATTCCGTACCATGACGTATCCGTAATAATAATCATGAGTAAAACAAAAATACTTGTACAAACTGGCAAAGTAACCACATCCCCAATGGTCCAAAGATTCAAATCTTTGTAATATTCTGAACCATTCATGAACATCACAGCAAATACGATTAAAACATTTATAGCTCCCACGTAAATAAGGAGTTGTGCAGCAGCTACAAAATAAGAGTTTAATAGAATATAGAATAAGGATATACAAACAAGAACCAGTCCCAATGAAAAGGCAGAATAAATGGGGTTGGTAAATAATACCACCCCCATACCTCCTAGTATAAGAACCGATCCCAAAAAGACTAAAAGAAAATCATGTATTGGTCCGGGCAAATCCATTATATGTAAAATAAGAGATAAATAAATAGAAATGTTTTTCATGACCTTATTGAGACCCGACCAGAAAATTTTTTTTTATGATTTTTGAGCAATTCCTAATTTAATCCTAAGTAAATAAATACTAAGGGATATGAATAAATGTGAGTACTATTATTGGACTAATTTCATTCTTTATCTGAAAGAGTCGTTCTAATTCTAAACGATATATTAAAAAAAAATTATGGATATATTAATTAATGGATTTTCAATCCAAATTAAGACGCGTTTCTTACCAACCAATCAATAGTTGGTATTTGTAGTTATTGACCAAACAACACGAAAGAAACCTAAATTCCTTCTATATTAGTTATTAGTAAAGTAATTCTAAATTATTCGTTAATAAGAGATTTACTTATTTAATAAGAGATTTACTTATTTATTTGAGGCGAATTCAAAATTGTTCGAATTGTATAATCGTCAATTACTGACATTGGTAAACGACCCAAAGCAATTTGATTATAATTCAATTCGTGACGATCATAAGTAGAAAGTTCATATTCTTCAGTCATTGATAAACAATTCGTTGGACAATACTCAACGCAATTACCACAAAATATACAGACTCCGAAATCAATACTGTAATTAAGCAGCCGTTTCTTGCGAATATCAGTTTCCAATTTCCAATCAACAACGGGTAGATCTATAGGACATACACGAACGCATACTTCACAAGCAATACATTTATCAAATTCAAAATGGATTCGACCGCGGAAACGCTCCGCGGTGATTGATTTTTCATAAGGATATTGAATAGTTACGGGTAAACGATTTGCGTGGGATAAAGTAATCATGAAACTTTGACCAATGTACCTTGCAGCTCGTACTGTTTGTTGACCATAATTCATGAACCCAGTTACCATAGAGAACATATCGTTAATATATATATGAATAGTTTTATGTTTGTTTATTTCTCTTGTTTGAGACACGTTGGGAATATAGAATGTTACTTTACAGTGAAAAGAGTTGGAAAGAAGTTGTTAATAATAGATTACCGAGAGAAATAGGTAAAAGAAATTTCCATCCAAGATTCAATAGTTGGTCCATTCTTAGCCTCGGTAAAGTCCATCTTGTTGTGATAGGAATGAACAAGAACAAATAAGTTTTAGCTAATGTAATAAAGATACCAATTATCGCTCCAAAAACTCCACATGTTTTATTTATTTCAAAAAGCTCAGAAACATATATGTCCGGAATAGATATATTCCAACCTCCCAAGTAAAGAACTGTTACAAATAATGAAGAAACCAATAGGTTTAGATAGGAAGCAACATAAAATAACCCAAATTTTATACCCGAGTATTCGGTTTGATAACCTGCTACTAACTCTTCTTCTGCTTCTGGTAAATCAAAAGGTAATCTCTCACATTCTGCTAGGGAAGAAATAATAAAAATGATAAACCCTATAGGCTGACGCCACAAATTCCATCCCCAAAAACCATATTTTGATTGCGCCTCAACAATATCAATTGTACTTGAACTGTTAGATAATTATAGTCGGTGATACCATCACTGTTACCATCGCTATTACAGAACCGTACATGAGATTTTCACCTCATACGGCTCCTTGAAGGCCAGAAATAAATATAGGGACCGCGTCAGTATTCTTTTTTGAATCTTGATATGTTTGTAGGATGGATAACTATCGGCCGGTCCCAAATTAGACCAATTGAATTCTGTCTGTTATAATTATTTTAATTCAAAATTAAATAAAAAAAGTACTTCTGAATTGATCTCATCCTTTCTTTAATTTAATAATTTCAATAAAAATTTCAATTCTTCTTTGTTCAGTAATAACTTAACTGTTCAATAAAATACTTCTTGTAAAAATATCAATAACCCGTTGGTTTCACGTACGAAAAAAAAATTCGATATTAATTAATTAATTATGACACAAATTATATATCTATTAATATGTATATGGGAAAGAATAAAAGTAACAAAGAATAAATAAAGTATATCTTTTTTTTTTCGTTCCTATTCTTCTTTCTATTTCTGAGAAAAAGAGGGCTTTCAAAATAAAGTAAAGGATTATTTCGTTTCGAATAGTTATTTATTAAATCGGTGGATAGGAGTATACTCTGGATTGGAATCGTGTCATGGGGAGTACTGCCTGATCATTTCTACCAACTTAAAGCCCCAATTAGTATTCTTTGTTTGTATATTATGTAAAAATGTCCTTTTGGAGAATTTACATAATCTCCATTACTAATCCTTTACATATGTTCGTGTTTCTAACCATCCACTCGTTTTTGCTCAATCCCCCGTTATGCTAATACATAAAAATGATAGTGAAAACTCAATACGGTTGATCTTTTGAACCCGCTTCAAGTCAGGATGACTAATCAACCAATCTTGGGGGAAACGGTCTCTTCTGTTTATGTTTATTTCCGCTTAACTCTCTAACTCTTATACATAGAAAATGAGAATCAATCTTTTTACTGCGAATTTATATATAAGCTGTTTTCTTTCTTATATATAAGCTGTTTTCTTTCACTCATATAACTATTTGATTTAGTTCATCAACTCGAATAATGAATAAAAAAAAATGAAGATATCTACTCAATCCATTCCAACCCTTTCCTTGAAAGGAAGGAATAGAGAAAAGTTTCTGTCTATGTATCAACGAATCGCACGTAGAGATATTGATAACACACATAAAGTTAATGGTATTTCATAACTAATCGATTGAGCAGCAGCTCGTAGACCGCCTAAAAAGGAATATTTATTATTTGACCCGTATCCCGACATAAGAAGTCCAATTGGAGCAATACTGGAAATGGCAATCCATAAAAAAACACCGATATTGAGATCCGCTAAAACAAGGTGATATCCAAAAGGAACTACTGAATAACTTACTAAAATTGATATGACTGCTATGGATGGCCCGATACTGAATAAACGAGTATCCCCCCTAGATGGAAAAAGATTTTCTTTGAAAAGTAGTTTTGTCCCATCTGCTAGAGCTTGAAGAACTCCCAAAGGGCCGGCGTATTCAGGTCCAATACGTTGTTGTATCCCTGCCGATATTTCTCTTTCTAACCATACAATTACCAGTACGCCTATTGTGATTCCCACTACAAGAGTCAAAATAGGAACAAGAACCCATAGAATTCCATAAACCTCTTTAAAAAATTCGAATCTAGAAAAAGAATCGATATCTTGTACTTCCGGTGTATCAATTATCATTTCAACGATCAACTTCTCCCATAATGATATCTATACTACCTAGTATCGTCATAATATCAGCCAATTTCATTCTTTTAACTAACCGCGGAAGAATTTGCAAATTGATAAAACCCGGCGGGCGGATTTTCCATCTCCAAGGAAAACCACTCTGATCCCCTATGAGAAAAATTCCCAATTCTCCCTTTGGGGCTTCTACTCTCACATAAAGTTCTTGTTTCGGCAATTCAAATGTAGGAGACGGCTTTTTACTAATAAATCGATATTCAAAATCATTCCATTCCGGATTCCTTTCTCTATCAAAGTATCGTATTTCTAAATTCTCATAGGGTCCCCCTGGAATTCCTTCCAGGGCCTGTTGAATAATTTTTACGGATTCTATCATTTCACCAATTCGGACTAGATAACGAGCCAATGAATCTCCTTCTTTTTGCCACTGTACTTCCCAATCAAATTCGTCGTAACATTCATAATGATCAACTTTACGAAGATCCCATTGTATTCCGGAAGCTCGCAGCATTGGTCCCGATAAACCCCAATTTATTACTTCCTCTCTACCAATAATGCCTACTCCCTCGACTCGTTCTAAAAAAATAGGATTTCGTGTAATAAGTTTTTGATATTCAGCAACTCTTGTTAAAAAATAATCGCAGAAATCCAAACATTTATCTATCCAGCCATGAGGTAGATCGGCCGCTACTCCTCCGATACGAAAATAATTATGCATCATTCTCATACCGGTGGCAGCTTCGAATAGATCATATACTAATTCTCTTTCTCTGAAAATATAGAAAAAGGGAGTTTGTGCACCAATATCCGCCATAAAAGGACCGAGCCATAACAGATGAGAAGCTATACGACTCAACTCCAACATAATTATTCTGATATAGCTGGCTCTTTTAGGTACTTGAATATTTCCCAACTGTTCCGGTCCGTTTACAGTTATTGCTTCTGTGAACATAGTAGCTAAATAATCCCACCGTGTTACATAAGGCAAATATTGTATAATTGTTCGATTTTCCGCAATTTTTTCCATTCCTCGGTGTAAATAACCCAATATTGGTTCACAGTCAATAACATCTTCACCATCTAGAGTAATGATGAGTCGAAGAACACCATGCATTGATGGGTGGTGGGGGCCCATATTGACTATCATGAGGTCTTTTCTTGTAGCCGGTATATTCATAGGTTTTTCCTCGATTCATTCTTTCATGAATTGCTGAAAACGAAAAAAAGTTCATTAAAATTCAAGATCTAATAAATCAAATAATTCAAAATGCCTTTATAAAAATAAAATTAACGAGTTTTTGACTCCCGAATATCCAACCGATTAATTAATTCTTTATAACATATTCTATTTTTCTTTGACAAATAAGACAGTAATCGTTGGCGTTTTCCCAGAATTTTACGTAAACCTCTCTGAGATAAATAGTCTTTTTTGTGTAATTGTAAATGTGAAGTAAGTCTTCGTATCCTATTGGTGAAACTAACTATTTGAAATTCAACAGATCCTCTGTTTTCGTCTTTTTCTTCTTGTGAAATAACTGAGATGAATGAATTTTTTACCATAAACTGAAATCTTCTCTCCCCCCCTCTTTTTATTTTAAGATATTTTTTATTGATAGATATCTTTATTGATCAGTAATAATAATGCCCCTAATTTTTATTTGGTATATACAAAAATTTGTATTTCGTTATTCATTTCTAATTTTTTTAATTTAATAAAACAAAACTTACTCAATCCTATTTTCATTTTAAAATTGGATTTGAAAGGGGATACAAAAGTATGGTTGGTTTCTTCACTCACAAAAGATAAAAGTTTAGACCTAAAATAAGAAAATTTTGTTCATTCTAGATCTAATTGATATGTCATTGAATTAGTATCATGTATCAGAATGGAATGTAAGACAATGTATGCGTGCATCTCTTTGTCGTCATAGACCAGATATGGTATGGGAAATATAGGAAAAATGTACTATTAATGAATTTTCAATCGCGGATACATATGTATCCTTACCATACTGAAACAACTGCCATTATTGGTATTAAACCAATAACGATTCATACAAGCTAAATCTTCTAATCGATAATTGGGCCAAAGAAATAGCTTTAATTTTATAAGTTTTTTTTTATATTTTTTGCTTTTATCCACAACTTGACTGTTTACCTCATTCCCATTACAAAAAGATGCCTTTCTATGTCTATTCTTAGAATTTAAACAAATTAGAATTCGCAATTCTCTACGACGTCTAGGCGATAAAATATTTTCAGGAACAAACAAATCATAATTTTTTTTATATCTATTTCCAGTCATCTTTTGATGTTTTGTAATGACTTCATCAGAATTCTTATCAACATGTTTTTTTTCTCGGTATCTTTGATTTATTTGATGTTTACTTTTATGAACTAATGAAATACCGAGGGTTTGATACATAATAAATTTTCCATCATTTTTTATAGCTAGACGAATTGGTTCAATAATCAAAAATCCCCTTTTAATAAATTCTGTAAGAGTTACATCTTTCTGAATCGTCAAAATATCCAGACTCATTTCGCCCCTTTGAATAGAGGATATAGTAATTTCTCTTGGATTTATCAGTCTAAGCAGGAGACAATATACGTTGATGTTATTGATTATTTTTTTATTTAAAGAATCATCCCATCTCAATTGAAAATACAAATACCTTTTTAGGAAGAAATCAAACTCCGCTTTTGTATTGATCTTGTATTGCTTTTTATTTCTATGTTTTTTCATGTCCGATCCCGTATAATCTTCTTCAACATCTTTTTCTTGGTTTGAAAGAGCTGATTTAAGATCTGCTTGGCCCGTGGATTCTTTTTCTCCTTGATTTCGGTTTTCTAATTCAAGAGATTTTTTTTCATTCGACGATATTGATATAAAAGGATCTCTTTTTTTATTTCCAGTGATGCTTTTGTTTTCACTAGCATTTTTTTTTATATTAGAATGAAAAAGTAGTAATTTAATTGGTATAACCCACGGTTTCATTTTATACGTATTATAAAGTCTCACAAATTCTGGCAAGAACCAAAGTTCCAGATTTGATATGGGACGACTTAGTATTTCTTCATTCATTCCCATCCAATCCAAAAGGGGTTTTTGATTGGATAGGTTGATTTTTTGGTCTTGCTGAAGTGTGAGATAAAAAAGACCATTATTATTGATTTTATCAATTATTTGATACTTATTAACCCTAGTCCTAGTCTTAGTATATTTATTACTGTTAGTGTCAGTATCAATATTGATCCAGGCCTCAATATCGACCTTCGTTTTAAGACAAAAATCGAGAATTCTCCAATCAAAAAATTTTCTATCCGTATTTTTATCCATATCTCGAATATCATCTTCTACCATATTAAATGATTTTTGTTTATGTGTGTTGTAATTATAAAAAATATCTTGGTTAGTTTTTACTTGTAATGGTGATCCATAAATTGAAGAGTACTTCTTAGTTTCAGAATTTATAGATTTATATGCTAAAAGATCATATCTATATTGTTTTTTAAAATTATCCTTTTGATTCAATAATAAATCCGTTTCAATTTTTGTTTTTTTTTCGTAGTGAATTAATTCATCTTTTTCATCTTTTTCATATAAATCACACAAATCTTTATATAAATCTTTATTTTGAGCTATACAGTTCAATATATTTCGCCATTTTTGTGGTACTACTCTAGACCATTTAATTTGAGATACATCACATTGATATTGATAATGACTCCTTAACCAATTTGTCCATTGATTCATTCCAGAATTGCGAAGATTCTTAGGTCTTAATTCGGAATGAAATAGTTCTTGTCTTACAACAAAAAAATCCTTTATTTCATTCTTAAGAAAAAGGGGGGTTCCATTATATTGAAATACAGATTTCAATTTCTCTAACTTAATAAGTTGGGTTTGTGATAATTTGTAAAATACATATGCTTGTGAAAAGTAAGATAAGTCAAAAAAAGTCTTTGAATTTTTTTGACTAAGACTAATATTAGTATTAGAAAGTGACTCTTTTATAATCGAAATAAATTTAATTAAACTTTGATTTGTTTTATTAATTCTTTCTTGATTTGCTTCATTACTGTTAATGTTTTTATTAATAATTTTTTTTGTTGATTCAAGAAAAAGCTGTGTATTGATACTAGGAATATTAATCATAGATAGAAAGATATCTATGTATATCTTTTCAATGAAAAATATTATAAAATAATGGGATTTACGGATTAATCGAGCAGTTCTTCTTTTTAATATCTGCCAAATATTTTTTTGTGATTCCAATCTTTTATCATCATAACTTATTTTGCTTTTATCATCATAACTTATTTTGTTAGAACTCAAACTTCTATCTGAAGTTATAAATCCCTTTTTCTTGTCTTTTGTAATTTTTTCTATTTGATTTATGATTGTGTTTATTCTATCAGTCAGATCTTGCATTTTTTTTTCTGTTAATGAATAATTTGTCCAATCCTGAGATCTAATTTGAATGGACGATTCCTGAATCATCCGATTACTGATTATTGAATCTTTTTTAATTTCACTCAATTCATATACTTCTATTTCTCTCAATCCAAATAATATAATTGGGTTTATTTTTGAGAGTTCTTTTATTATTTCTTTTATAAACAGAATGTTTTTAATGATCCATTTTTTTGGTTTTTTTGAGACATTTACAAACAATTTTGTTTGTTCTTTAAAAATTCCTAGAATTAGAAAACATTTCTTTTGCAATTTTTTAATTTTTTTTTTGAGTTCTTTTAAAATCGGTTCAAAAAATGAAAGTTTTTTTCTGGGAGAACCAAAAGGTAGTTCAGCTTCCATTCCAAAAATTGTTAAAAAACAAAAATCATTTTTTTGACCTTGCTTTTTCATTGGATCGTTATAAGGGGCTCGTAACTTAGATCTGTGCCAAGGTTTAAGACGAAAAGGAAATAGGATCTTGATCTGAATGCCGTCTGTTAACCAGTTTTTTGGAAATTCTTTTTCTGATAATTGAACACCGTTATAGGTACATTTAACATGCATTTCTCTATTCCAATCCTTTAAGTCCTCATACCATTCCGGAAATTGAAATAATAGTATACGGACGATATTTTTAGCTATTATCAATGAAGGTACTATAATATATTTTCTAAGAATTGATTGGGTTACTAATAAAAAACCTCTCATTACTTGAGCAAGTAAAATACTATCCCAGGCTTCCGCTATTTGTATACGCACTTTCTCCTTTCTTTTGTCTTCTTCTTTTTTGTCCTCCTCTTTTTTTTTCGCGCTTTCTTTTGTCTTTTTCTCTGTATAATTCGAAATTGTGAATTCTGTGTTTTGCCACATCCAATTTCTAAATTTTTTTTTCATCCGTTCAGAAATATCAAAAAAAAAAAAAAAAGATTTGTCTATTCGGTCCAAAAAAAGAGGGGAATGTGCATTTGCTTCAAAGAGTTTCCAAGTAACTGTTTTACGTCTTTGAGCGCGCATGGAGCCTTTGATTATGTCTCGACGAAAATCCGATTGTTGGGAATAACGTATCAAAGCAACTTCGCCTGTTTGATCAGTTTCTTTGGTATTAGTATAAGCATCAGTAT